TATTCTATCTATTTTGATATAGAAAATAAAATTTTTGAGATTGACAGCGATCATTCTTTTCTGAGTGAACTAGAAAGTTCTTTTTCTAGTTATCGCAATTCTAGTTATATGAATAATGAATCTACGAATGAAGATTCCTTATACAATCGTTCCATTTACGATACTCAATCTAGTTGGAATAATCACATTACTAGTTGCATTGACAGTTATCTTCAGTCTCAAATCTGTATTGATACGTCCATTGTAAGTGATAGTAGTGACGGTTACATTTCTAGGTGCGTTTTTGATAAACGTAAAACTAGTAGTGAAGGTGGGGGGTCCAGTATACGAACCCGCGCGAAGAGTAGTGATTTAACTCTAAGAGAAAGGCCTAGTGATCTCGATGCAACGCAAAAATACAGGCATTTGTGGGTTCAATGCGAAAATTGTTATGGATTAAATTATAAGAAATTTTTGAAATCAAAAATGAATATTTGTGAACAGTGTGGATACCATTTGAAAATGGGTAGTTCAGAAAGAATCGAAATTTCGATCGACCCCGGTACTTGGGACCCTATGGATGAAGACATGGTCTCTCTGGATCCCATTGGATTTCATTCGGAGGAGGAGCCTTATAAAGATCGTATTGATTCTTATCAAAGAAAGACAGGATTAACTGAGGCTGTTCAAACAGGCGTAGGTCAACTAAATGGTATTCCCGTAGCAATTGGGGTTATGGATTTTCAGTTTATGGGGGGTAGTATGGGATCCGTAGTCGGGGAGAAAATCACCCGTTTGATTGAGTACGCTACTAATCAATTTCTACCTCTTATTATAGTGTGCGCTTCGGGGGGAGCGCGCATGCAAGAAGGGAGTTTGAGCCTGATGCAAATGGCTAAAATATCGTCTGCTTTATATGATTATCAATCAAATAAAAAGTTATTGTATGTATCAATCCTTACATCTCCTACTACTGGTGGGGTAACAGCTAGTTTTGGTATGTTGGGAGATATTATTATTGCCGAACCAAATTCCTACATTGCATTTGCGGGTAAAAGAGTAATTGAACAAACATTGAATAAAACAGTACCCGAAGGTTCACAAGCGGCTGAATATTTATTCCAGAAGGGCTTATTCGACCTAATCGTACCGCGTAATCTTTTAAAAAGCGTTCTGAGTGAGTTATTTAAGCTCCACGCCTTCTTTCCTTTGAATTCCAATTCAATCAAGTAGAGCGCACTAAGTTCAATTATTTTATTTGTAGCAAACAAAAAAAGTAGTTAGCTTATCCGAATCTTAGCTTATCGGAATCAAAGTAACTAAAAAGGGAGTTTTCTTTGGCGACCTAAGATCTAATTGTAGAAAGAATCAAAATCAAAAGTTGCGTATAACTCTTTTTTTTTTTACCTAGATTCCCGATTACTAATTAAGAAGTCTCTATCAACAAGATAAAAACGTGAGTTCTTCCTTTCGTGAAATTAGGAAAATAAAACGAATTTCATCTTACGTATATAATCAAATTCAAATTATAGAAAAAATAGATATATAGTTTTATATCTTTCTCCATCTCCCGAAAATCCCGTTTTCACTAAAAATCCCGGTTGTGTCGCATTCTAATGAATCTTTCAATAATTTGTAAGAAACTCTTTATTAAATATTAAAATGAAATTCAAAGACAAGAACAAAACACAAAGAAACGAAGAAAAATAAAATGGATTATCATATGTATCTTTCATATAGATAGATGAATAAGTCCATTTATTTAGTTCTACATTCCTTGGACTTATTCTATATACTCACTTAGATACTTAATATCTCTAATCTACGAATTCATAATAATTACAATTATTAATTATAATTAGTATAAATATAAAATATGATATTAAAAAAAAATAAGAACAGGTACAAATAATAAATCGAGGTACCCCATTTTATGACAACTTTCCATTTTCCCTCTATTTTTGTGCCTTTAGTAGGCCTAGTATTTCCGGCAATTGCAATGGGTTCTTTATTTCTTTATGTTCAAAAAAACAAGATTGTTTAGATCCGAGGGGACCCAGTCTCATTCTTTTTTTTTTTTTGAACTTAGACTTGTAGCATAACACAGATATTTATTTCGGAAAAGAAAATATAGTAGAACATGTGATTTCCGCCGAACATAAAGGAAAAAGCTCTTATGTCTGCAGAAAAAGATCTATAGATAACTGAATTCTAGCCAGTTTCAAATAGATCAGGATCGCTGGATGCCTAAAATGTAAAGTTGGTGGATCTATATATATATCAATATGTATATTGGGATCATATGAGGGGTATGTTATTATTTTAGATCTAAACAATTTGATGAATTACTCCTAAAAGTTCCCATTAAACTAGTGCTAGTTCACATCAAACTAGTGCTAGTTGATGAAAGTTCATTCGGAAACAAAAAAAGTAAAGTCAAAATCATTTGGGGTATTCTCTCAATTTCAATAAAATGCAATCGGATCAAGTATGAGTTGGCGATCAGAAGATACATGGATAGAACTTATAACGGGGTCTCGAAAACTAAGTAATTTTTGTTGGGCCCTTATCGTTTTTTTAGGTTCATTAGGATTCTTGTTGGTTGGAACTTCCAGTTTTCTTGGTAGAAATTTGATATCTTTTGTTCCGTCTCAGCAAATCCTTTTTTTTCCACAGGGAATCGTGATGTCTTTCTACGGAATCGCGGGTCTCTTTATTAGTTCCTATTTGTGGTGCACAATTTCCTGGAATGTAGGTAGTGGTTATGATCGATTCGATAGAAAGGAAGGAATAGTGTGTATTTTTCGTTGGGGATTTCCTGGAAAAAATCGTCGCATATTCCTCCGATTCCTTATAAAAGATATTCAATCCGTTCGAATAGAAGTTAAAGAGGGTATTTATGCCCGTCGTGTCCTTTATATGGATATCAGAGGCCGGGGGGCTATTCCGTTGACCCGTACTGATGAGAATTTAACTCCACGAGAAATTGAACAAAAAGCCGCGGAATTGGCCTATTTCTTGCGCGTACCAATTGAAGTATTTTGATTTTGAGAAAAGGAACTGGGCGGAAGAACGAATGCTTTCTCGGCAGGAGGGAAAAAACGCAAGAATCCTTTTAGTTTTTCTATAACTAAATGATACTTTAGATGCAGATAAACCATATCTTGTAAATTATTTTCTTTGTCAATCGACCTTTTTACTTGTTTTGCCGCTTATTTTTTTGACCATCACAATATCTTTTTCTCAATTATTCTATTCTTGACTATGGGGAATCGTTGGAATTTTTTTTTTCGAAATACTGGATATTTTGATAGAATAAGGGGTTCTTTCGTCTCAAAATCTCAATAATATTCATTTCTTCAAATTTCGGCCATTCATCGAAAGGAGACATTTGTTTGGAATTTGATGAATTGAGGTATCTAGCAACACTATTTTGTATTATTTCTTCAGTCGAACTTGAAGTGGAGTCTTAGTCTATTTCTGTATTCTTTCTAGATTCAAAACAAAATCACAAATAAAATAGATTCATAGGTTTGATGCCCTGTCTAGAACTCATGTTTGAAAGAAATATTCGATTACATAAAGTCCGACAAATGGAGTGGGTTAATTAAAAATTAACAGGCGAAAAATGGCAAAAAAGAAAGCATTCACTCCTCTTTTGTATCTTGCATCTATAGTATTTTTGCCCTGGTGGATTTCTCTCTCATTTACTAAAAATATGGAATCTTGGGTTATTAATTGGGCGAATATCGGCCAATCCGAAATTTTTTTGAATGATATTCAAGAAAAAAGTATTCTAGAAAAGTTCATAGAATTAGAAGAAATCCTCTTCTTGGAAGAAATGATCAAGGAATACTCGGAGACATATCTACAAAAGCTTCTTATAGGAATCCACAAAGAAACGATCCAATTAATCAAGATACACAACGAGGATCGTATCCATACAATTTTACACTTCTCGACAAATATAATCTGTTTTGTTATTTTAAGTGGTTTTTCTATTTTAGGTAATGAAGAACTTGTTATTCTTAATTCTTGGACTCAGGAATTCCTATATAACTTAAGTGATACAGTAAAAGCTTTTTCAATTCTTTTATTAACCGATTTATGTATCGGATTTCATTCACCCCACGGCTGGGAACTAATGATTGGTTCTGTATACAAAGATTTTGGATTTGGTCATAATGATCAAATTATATCTAGTCTTGTTTCCACTTTTCCGGTTATTCTCGATACTATTTTTAAATATTGGATTTTTCGTTATTTAAATCGTGTATCTCCGTCACTTGTAGTTATTTATCATTCAATGAATGATTGATAAATGATCCACCAATATTAATCCAATTAGAACGTTTCTTACTTTGTAGTTCTACATAAGTATTAAAAACATTCTATCCGGGGGGTTTTCATACTATTTTTATAGTATAGTATTCCAGTAAAATGATTCCAATAAATAGCAGAATCGTGGATAGGAAACTATACTAGCGACCTACCCAATTTATTGTAGAAATTTTCAGACCAATGATTAGACTATGCAAACTAGAAATACTTTTTCTTGGATAAAGGAACATATTACTCGATCTATTTCCGTATCGCTCATCATATATATCATAACTCAGACATCCGTTTCAAGTGCATATCCCATTTTTGCGCAGCAGGGTTATGAAAATCCACGAGAAGCGACCGGGCGTATTGTATGTGCCAATTGTCATTTAGCTAATAAGCCCGTGGATATTGAGGTTCCACAAGCAGTACTTCCCGATACTATATTTGAAGCAGTTGTTCGAATTCCTTATGATAAGCAAGTGAAACAAGTCCTTGCTAATGGTAAGAAAGGGGGTTTGAATGTGGGGGCTGTTCTTATTTTACCGGAGGGGTTTGAATTAGCTCCTTCCGATCGTATTTCTCCCGAGATGAAAGAAAAGATAGGAAATTTGTCTTTTCTGAGCTACCGCCCTAATAAAAAAAATATTCTTGTAATAGGGCCTGTTCCCGGCCAGAAATATAGTGAAATCACCTTT